TAAACATAATCTAAAGCACCGAACGATTATATTTTTTTCTCCTTTCCTTATCCTGGATTTCATTTCTATTTTCCTTAATTGATTTGATTCAATCCGTTGAGTTGCGAGTTTACATATAACAACTCATATCTTTCTATACAAAACAAAAAAAATTCGAAACTTTTTTCTTGTACTATACCGACTGACCCTCTCAGAAATAAAATAAAAAGAATCGAGTTATTTCATTAGAGTTAGAATGAAAAAAAAAAAGAGTCATTCCATTTCAGACCAATCTCGAGTACTAAAGAAAGATCGCGATTTGGAATGAACCAAAATACTTGTTTGTTTTGTTACGGCAATAACACTTAGTAATAGTAAGACCACCCGATGGGTTGGATTTCACTACAAGAAAAAGGTTTGTTTTACAGCAAACCCACATTACACAATGAAAGATACCACAGAGTGGTATAATAGACGGAATCGTAAATTATCTAATCTACATAAGAAAGATACTTCTAATAGAAAGAATTAGACATTATCGAATGATTTGACAGACCAAATCCCAAAACCAACTCAACTCATAGAATATAGAAGAAGGAAATTGATACATTTAGGACCAATTCATTATCTCTGCATTATCTCTGAATCAATCAATTGGGGTTGTTGTTCTGCCAAAAAGCGATTAGTCAGGCGACTCCACACACAAAACAAATACAAGAAAAGAATAGGTCCTAGATCTATGTGACTGTTGAAGTTTTTAGACAGAATCATGTCATGATTCTCACTTCATAAATTGACCGGATTCGATATACCAACGCAAAAATATATCACTAACTCTTTAATCATGGACAGGAAAAGAGGAAAAAGGTCATATGTAATCCATCCACGAAGATTAATGGAGGAAGATGAGTATTTTATCCGAGATTTTACAAATACTGATTAGATCTATTGGAATGAATTATTGTTTTTTATTGTTTTTATTTTCCTGTCCCTATGTATTTACATGAACATGCGGTAATACTTTTGGACCAACCAACCGGCCAGTCTATAAACAAGTACTAATGAGGAAATGAAAACTATACTAAACTAAAATAGAATGTATTAGGGCTATACGGACTCGAACCGTAGACCTTCTCGGTAAAACAGATCAAACTGATTATTATCGAAATGATTCGAACTGTTTCAAAGACCCAACATGCATTTTGTTGCATTGGGCTCTTTCATAAACTGATGTAAAGATCAGTTAGTCCACCATATTTTTCTTTACAGGAAAATAATGAGATGGTTCCATGTGCTCTGATTCATCATTTGTATTCTGATCTAGGAGCAATACCAAAGTGTTTCAAAGAAGGGTTACCTTGACTTAGGTCTGCCTTCGGCCTAGATCAAACTAAGTTAGATGGAGTCTCTATCGCTACGCTGCAAGAGTCGAATATGAGACTTCATACACCTTAAAGTTCATAGGACGAAAAAAGGTTATTTTGAGGCCCTTATACTCATTATGCCTAGCATTGAATGGACTGGGTATTTACCTTATCAACTATCAAATCAATGGCGGGTTCTATTTGATTTGGCACTTGAATTCGCACCTGAATCGGACCGAACCCAATATTTGTCAGGCTATTGTTCTCTTGTTCCCTCGAATCCATGGAGTAAGACATCGATTTGTCAATAAGATCAATTATGTTTATTGCATAATGGGCTCCCCTGAAAAGCATTAGCGCACGTGTAAACGAGGTGCTCTACCTAACTGAGCTATAGCCCTTGTCATAGATATATTAACATATGGATAATTTCTTGTCAAGATGGATATTCCATAATCCCACATGATAGCTCTCTGATCCGTCTACTGTTAACAGATTGGTATTGCTTAGAAATGATATTCCACTTATAATCCTATAAGTGATGGGTCCTTTTTTTTGGTGATAAATAACCTACTTAACTCAGTGGTTAGAGTATTGCTTTCATACGGCGGGAGTCATTGGTTCAAATCCAATAGTAGGTAGAACTTATTAGATACCGAAGTCAATTGAGTGATATCTAATAAGTTTTTCTACCCATTTTCTTTTTTTTTTTTCGTTATATCAGATTAGACTTGATTTGTTCAATCGGCAGAATCAAAATGTGGTGTATAATAATACAGTTCTAATGAACTTCTTTTGATTATTTTGATGTATTGACTTGACTAGGAGGAAATAGCATTTACAGCCTCTACTCGTGTCCTAGCTCGTCTGAGAGCTAGATTCGCTTCAATTGCTTGTCTCTTACCCTCAGCTCTACTCAAGTTAGCTTCAGCTATTTCAAGAGCTTGCTGAGCTTCTTGCGGATCAATGTCAGTACTCATCTCCGCATCATTTCCTAAAATGGTGATCTCATTATTACCTATTCTAGCGAAACCACCCATCAGAGCCACCGTTAACCATTGGTCGTTGAGGCGTATTCTCAAAAGACCTATATCTACAGCCGTGGCAATAGGGGCGTGGTTTGGTAATACGCCAATTTGGCCACTATTAGTAGATAA